TATTTTATTAAATAAAAATAATTTGGTTAATGAATAAATTTTTTATAATAAGTTTATTTTCAAATAAATATTTTAGAGTAGTTTTTCTTAAAATGTAGTTTTTTTTTTTATTAAAAATTTAATATATTAATATTGTATAAGTATATATTTAAATCATAAAATCTTAAATTAATATAATTTTTATATAATATATATATTATATATTAATAATAAATTTAATAATTAATATTATTTATATAAATATAAAATTAGGATTTATTTAAATGCATGTTATCTATATAATACAATTTACCTATAGAAAACAATAATTGATTTATCATAGAGAGAGTTTATATAGAGCCATTATTTAAGAATCAAATAACATGTATTATTTAGAAATTTTATTATTGTACACGTTAGGTTTATTATTTTATTAAATAAAAATAATTTGGTTAATGAATAAATTTTTTATAATAAGTTTATTTTCAAATAAATATTTTAGAGTAGTTTTTCTTAAAATGTAGTTTTTTTTTTTATTAAAAATTTAATATATTAATATTGTATAAGTATATATTTAAATCATAAAATCTTAAATTAATATAATTTTTATATAATATATATATTATATATTAATAATAAATTTAATAATTAATATTATTTATATAAATATAAAATTAGGATTTATTTAAATGCATGTTATCTATATAATACAATTTACCTATAGAAAACAATAATTGATTTATCATAGAGAGAGTTTATATATAAATAATAAATTATATATAAATATAAGTCAAACATATCTTAATTATAAAAGTGAATTTAAATAATTTATAAATATTTTATATTATTTATATATATACAAATCATATTATAATAAATTATTTATATATTATTAAATATTTATTAACATGTAATATAATTATTAAACATTTATTAGAAAAATAAAAATGAATTGTTATTTTAGAAAAAAATTTTTTAAATTACAATAAAATAATTCTCTCTTTTTTTAAAGTTGGGAAAAAAAAAAGAGAGAATTATTTTATTGAACCATGTGTTATAAAAAGGGGTATTGTAAAAACAATCATTTTTTTTTTTTAAAAAAAAAAGTCAAGCTTAATAATTTGAATTATTTTTCAAGTTAAATTGGTTTTAGAAACTTATTTATTTGACAAAATCATTATTTTTGGTTAATTTTTTATAATAAATTTTACTAATTAATTTTTAATTATTTTAATTTTAATATTAATTATTTTTTAATTATTGAATTTACTTAGTTGTTATAAAAATTATATGGGGAGCATATATTTATTTTTCTTAAATATGGTTTATTTGCGAATAAAATTTTATTTATTTTATTTTTAATAAAATTTAATTTTTTAACACGATTTTTATTTAAAATAATTAAAAGTTTGATCTTGGCTTTTATTTTATTTATCCTTTATTTTACATGTAAGTTTTTGCGTGAACAATACTAAAATTTAAAATTTTAATATCAATTTTTATTCGCAGTATTTTGTATTGAGTATTAAGGTTACTTAGAATCGGTGAAAGAATTAGTTCAGGACAAATTTGTGCCAGCATCTGCGGTTATACAAATTGTGCAAATAAAAGTTCTTGGTTTAGTAGTTAATTGTTTAAAAAAGAGTTATAAAACAAATTTTTGGGTGAAATTTAATTTTATTTTATATTCTTTGTTTATTTATGAAGCTACGAAATTTATTTTAAAAACTAGGATTAGATACCCTATTATTTTAAATGTTAAAATTAACCAGGGTAGTAATAGATATGATCTTGAAACCTAAAAGATTTGGCGGTGTCTTAGTCTATTTAGAGGAACCTGTTCCGTGATCGATAGTCCACGATAAATCTTACTAATTTTTGTTTAGTTTATATACCGTCGTTATCAGAATATTTTATAAGAATATAATTTTCTTAAATTTTTATAAAAATTTATTTCAGATCAAGGTGTAGCTAATAATTTAGAGGAAATGGGTTACAATAAATTTATTTAATACGAATGTAATTTTGAAAAATTTTACTGAAGGTGGATTTAATTGTAAATTGATTTATATAAATTAATTGATTTTAGCTCTAAGACATGTACACATCGCCCGTCGCTCTTTTTAATTAAAGATAAGTCGTAACATAGTAGGTGTACTGGAAAGTGTATCTAGAATGCAAACTAGAGCTTGATTAGTAAAGCATTTCATTTACATTGAATCGTTTTCCGTGCAATTCGGTTTAGTTTGATTAAAATATTATTACTTTATTTTTAAGTTAAAATTCTTTTTAATAAAAAAATTTTTATTTTGATTGTTTTTGTAATTTTTTGATTAAATAATTTTAGTTATAGTAAATTAGTACATTGATGGAATTATGAAATATAATTAATTATATAAAAAGTAGATTTTTTTTATTGTACCTTTTGTATCAGGGTTGATTAAAAATGGATTATTAATAAATATTTTTCTCGAATTAAAAAGAGCTAAATTAATATGAAAGTTTTTGTGGCAAAATGATTTTTTATTTTAATTTGGTAATGAGACGTTAGTCGTTTTTTAATATATCTAGTTTCTCAAGAATTAAATTTAATTTATTTATTTTTTTACCATTATTTTATTTGTTTAATTTAATGAATTAAAATAGAAAAAATTATAGGGATAAGCTTGTAATTTTTTTTTATAAGGTAATTTTTTTTAGTAAATTAGTAGGATTAGAAATTTCCATCTTTAATTAAAGTGTTATAATTAATTTATTAAAATATAAGATTTTCTTTTCTTTAAAGTTATATTGAGACATAAATTTTAATTATTTATTTTAGGGATAATGATTAAATTAGTATTATTTTATTTATAAATAAAATTTAAATAGAGATGAAAGTAAGGAATTCAGCAAAATTGTATTCGCCTGTTTATCAAAAACATGTCTTTTTGATTATAATATAAAGTCTAACCTGCCCACTGAATATTTGAAGGGCCGCAGTATCCTGACTGTGCAAAGGTAGCATAATCATTTGCCTTTTAATTAGAGGCTAGTATGAATGGTTGAACGAAATACAAACTGTCTCACTTTTAAAATTTTAAAAATTTAGCTTTCTAGTCAAAAGGCTTGAATGTTATTAAAGGACGAGAAGACCCTATAGAACTTTATATTTTTTAATTAAACTTTTTTTTAGTAAAAAATTTATTGTTTATTTATCATATATTTTGTTGGGGTGACAGGGAAATAAATTTAACTTTCTTAATTTAGAACATTGATTTATGAGTTTTTGATCCATTATTAATGATTATTAGAATAAGTTACCTTAGGGATAACAGCGTAATTTTATTGGAGAGTTCATATCTATAATAAAGTTTGCGACCTCGATGTTGAATTAAAGAAATTTTAAAGTGCAGAAGCTTTAAGTAATAGGTCTGTTCGACCTTTAAATCTTTACATGATTTGAGTTCAGACCGGCGTGAGCCAGGTCGGTTTCTATCCTTAATAAAAGACCATTATTTAGTACGAAAGGACCAATTATGGGAAAAATTTTTTTAAAAGTTGAATAAAATTATTACTTTGGCAGAATAGTGCATTGAATTTAGAATTCAAGTATGTAATTTTTTTACAGGTAATAATATTGTATATAAAGGATTTTTTTATTACTTTGGTTAGAAGTTTAATTTTAATTGTTATAGTTTTGGTAGGAGTTGCTTTTTTGACTTTATTAGAACGTAAGGTTTTAGGTTATATTCAAATTCGTAAGGGCCCTAACAAGGTAGGATTTTGTGGGATTCCACAACCTTTTTCTGATGCTATTAAACTTTTTACTAAGGAGCAGACTTACCCAATTATATCAAATTATTTAAGTTACTATATTTCTCCTATTATTAGATTATTTTTATCATTATTAATTTGAATAGTTTTTCCTTATTTGACAAATTTATATAATTTTAATTTAGGTCTTTTATTTTTTTTGTGTTGTACAAGAATGGGGGTTTATACAGTAATAATTGCTGGGTGATCATCAAATTCAAATTATGCTTTATTAGGAGGGTTACGAGCTGTGGCTCAAACTATTTCTTATGAAGTAAGTATGGCCTTATTATTATTATCATTAGTATTTTTAATTGGGAGTTATAATTTATTAGATTTTGAGTTTTATCAGTCTTATATTTGGTTTATTATTCTTTTTTTACCAATTTCTTTAGCTTGAGTAACATCAATATTAGCTGAAACTAATCGTACTCCTTTTGATTTTGCGGAAGGGGAATCTGAATTAGTTTCAGGTTTTAATGTTGAATATAGAAGAGGAGGATTCGCTTTAATTTTTTTGTCTGAATATTCTAGAATTTTATTTATAAGAATATTATATTCTGTAATGTTCCTTGGTTCAGGAGTTTTTTCATTCTTTTTCTTTTTAAAACTTGTTTTTATTTCTTTTTTATTTATTTGGGTTCGGGGAACTTTGCCTCGGTATCGTTATGATAAGCTTATATATTTGGCTTGAAAAAGTTATTTACCAATAGCATTAAATTTCTTACTATTTTATTTAGGGGTTAAAATATTTATTTACACGATTTTTATTTAGTTAAATAAATTTAGTAAAATTAATAACAGACTAAACTGTTATCTTATGCTTTCAAAGCATACGCTTAATTTTCAAGCTCATTAATTAATAGATTATTTGGTCTCATGTTTTATGAATTAAAGGATTAATTAAGTAATATATAAAGTATAATACTGTTAAAATTTGTCCAACTATGATATAAGGGTCTTCTACAGGTCGAGCACCAATTCATGTTAATAAAATTACAATTACTACTATTGTTCAAAATAGAGTTTGATTAATTGGATAGAATTGTAATCCTCGGAAATTTCTTATAAAGTAGAATGGTATGATAAATAGAATTGCAATAGATATAACAAGAGCAATTACCCCCCCTAGTTTATTAGGAATTGATCGAAGAATAGCATAAGCGAATAAAAAATATCATTCAGGTTGAATGTGGACGGGTGTAACCAATGGATTAGCTGGAATAAAATTATCTGGATCTCCTAATCCGTAGGGAGTGTATAATGTAATTATTAATAAGATAAAAGTTATTGTGATAAATCCAATAATGTCCTTAAAAGAAAAATAAGGATGGAAAGGGATTTTATCAGAATCACTTGAAATTCCTAAAGGATTATTTGACCCTGTTTGGTGCAGGAATAAAAGGTGTACTATTGTAGCTGCAGCTACAATAAATGGTAAAAGAAAATGAAATGTAAAAAATCGTGTTAAGGTTGCATTATCAACAGCGAATCCTCCTCATAATCATTGTACTAATGTTGTTCCAAGATAAGGGATTGCTGATAATAAGTTAGTAATTACTGTTGCTCCTCAAAATGATATTTGTCCTCAAGGTAGGACGTATCCCATAAAGGCTGTTGCTATAACTAGAAATAAAATTAATACCCCTACTCTTCATGTGTGCATGTACATGTAAGATCCATAATATAATCCTCGCCCAATATGCAAGTAAATGCAGATAAAAAAAAATGATGCTCCGTTGGCGTGTAAAGTTCGAATTAGTCAACCATAGTTTACATCACGAATAATATGAGTAACTCTATTAAAGGCTATATTAATATCAGCTGTATAATGTATGGCTAGGAATAGTCCTGTTACAATTTGAATAATTAAACATAGACCTAATAGAGATCCAAAGTTTCATCAAGCTGAAATATTTGAAGGGGCTGGTAAATCAACAAGTGCGTTATTAGCAATTTTAAATAATGGATGTGATAGTCGTATAGGTTTATTCATTAGTAAGATTGTCGAAGGGGACCGTAGTTGATGTTAGTAATTTTAACCACAACTACGAGGGTAAGTAATAAATAATTAATTATTAAAATTGTAATATTTATTGATGGATTATTGTATAATTTAATTAATCTTAATTCATTTTCTGTAAATAAATTATTATTTGGAGAAAATTCAATTATTTCTATACTATTAGAAATAATTATTGATGAATCAATAATTATTCACCCTGAAATTAGAATTACAAAAGTAATTATAGAGATGAATAGATTTTTTATTGAAAATGAAAATAATTCATTTGATGCTAATCTTGTTACGTAAATAAAAAGTACTAATATACCACCAAGTATGATTAAGAATAAAACATATGCGAATCAATAAGAAAATGTAAATAATCCACTAATTAATCTAATAATAATTGTTTGAATTAATAGTGTTAATCCTATTGCTAGTGGATGTTTCATTTGGATAAAATTAATTGATAAAATTATGTTTATTAATGAAAGTATTATTATAATATCAGAGAATAGTTTAGTGAAAATAATAATTTTGGAGATTATTGACAAGAGTATAATTCTTTTCTCTGAAGTTTTAAAAGATAAAATCTTATTTTTGGTATACAAGACCAATGTTTTATTTAAACTATTAAAACTAATGATTGAATTAAATTTTTTTATAGCTGTTATAATATTTATTTCAGGTTGTTTATCTTATAGTCTAAAACGTAAGCATTTATTAAGAATATTATTAAGTTTAGAATTTATTGTATTAAGATTATTTTTTATGTTAATTGTCTATTTAATATATTATGAGTTTGAATATTATTTTTCAATAATTTTTTTAACTTTTAGAGTTTGTGAAGGTGCCTTAGGATTATCAATTTTGGTGAGAATGGTTCGTACACATGGTAATGATTATTTTCAATCATTTAGAATTTTATAGTAATGTTAAGAATTTTAATATTTATTTTATTTTTAATCCCTTTATGTTTTTTATATAATTCTTATTGAATGGTTCAATGTTTAATATTTATGTTGAGTATAATTTTTATTATATATATTCAGCCTACTAGTTTATTTAGTTACTTGAGTTATTTTATAGGGTTGGATTTAATTTCTTTTGGTTTAATTTTATTAACTTTTTGAATTTGTGCTTTGATAATAATGGCTAGCGAAAGAATTAATCGCTTAAATTATAGATCATTTTTTTTTACTTTTAATATTGTTTTATTAATGTTATTATTATTCCTTACATTTTCTTCCTTAAACTTATTTTATTTTTACTTATTTTTTGAATCAAGATTAATTCCTACACTTTTTTTAATTGTTGGATGAGGGTATCAACCTGAGCGTTTACAGGCAGGGGTTTATTTATTGTTTTATACTTTATTTGCTTCATTGCCAATGTTAGTTTCAATTTTTTATTTGTATAATGTTAATAGAAGTTTAATGTATTTTACATTTTTTGAAAATTTTTCTACAAATTATTTATTTTATTTGTGTATATTATTTGCCTTTTTAGTAAAAATACCTATATTTTTGGTTCATTTATGATTGCCTAAAGCTCACGTTGAAGCACCAATTTCCGGTTCAATAATTCTAGCAGGAATTTTATTGAAGTTGGGGGGCTATGGTATAATTCGTGTATTTAAATTAATTGTTTCTTTAGGTTTAAACTTAAATATTATTTGAATAATTATTTCTTTATTAGGAGGATTTTTAGTAAGATTAATTTGTATACGTCAGGTTGATTTAAAGTCATTAATTGCTTATTCTTCTGTTTCTCATATAAGTTTAGTAATTGCTGGATTAATAACTTTAACTATATGGGGATTCTGTGGATCTTATGCTTTAATGATTGGCCACGGTTTATGTTCCTCAGGATTATTTTGTTTAGCAAATATTAGTTATGAGCGCACTGGTAGTCGTAGATTATTAATTAATAAGGGTATAATTAATTTTATACCTAGTATATGTTTATGGTGATTTTTATTAAGTTCTTCAAATATGGCAGCTCCACCTTCTTTGAATTTATTAGGGGAAATTAGTTTGTTAAATAGAGTAGTAGGGTGATCTTGAGGAACAATATTTTTTATTGCCTTATTATCTTTTTTTGGAGCTGCATATTCTTTGTATTTATATTCTTACAGACAACATGGTGAATTATATTCTGGATTATACAGATGTTTTAATGGATCTTTACGTGAATTTATTTTATTAATATTACATTGGGTTCCTTTAAATTTATTAATTTTGAAGGGTGAATACTGTATGTTGTGATTATATTTAAATAGTTTAATAAAAATATTGATTTGTGGAATCAAAGATATGATTAATTCATTTTAAATAATTAATTTATCAATTTGTGTAATTTCTTTTTATGTTTTATTAAGAATTTCAATAACTTTTTTTTTCAGAGGAATATATTTTATTATTAATGATTTAACTTTTTTTGTTGAATGAGAAATTTTATCATTAAATTCTTCTTCTATTGTAATAACAATTTTATTTGATTGAATATCATTGATTTTTATAAGTTTTGTTTTATTTATTTCTTCAATGGTAATTTACTATAGAGACGATTATATACATGGTGATGAAAATTTAACTCGTTTTATTATTTTAGTATTAATATTTGTTTTATCAATAATATTTCTTATTATTTCTCCTAATTTAATTAGAATTTTATTAGGATGAGATGGTTTAGGTTTAGTTTCTTATTGTTTAGTAATTTATTATCAGAATGTTAAGTCTTATAATGCTGGAATAATTACTGCTTTGACAAATCGTATTGGTGATGTGGCTTTATTATTATCAATTGCTTGAATATTAAATTATGGATCTTGAAATTATATTTATTATTTAGAGTGTATAAAAAATGATTATCAAATAACAATTATTGGGTGATTAGTAGTTTTAGCAGCTATAACTAAGAGTGCCCAGATTCCTTTTTCTTCATGATTACCAGCTGCTATAGCAGCACCAACACCCGTTTCAGCTTTAGTCCATTCTTCTACATTGGTTACTGCAGGGGTTTATTTATTAATTCGTTTCAATTTATTATTTATAAATACGTTTTTAAGAAAATTATTATTATTAATTTCTTTGTTAACAATGTTTATAGCTGGATTAGGTGCTAATTATGAGTTTGATTTAAAGAAGATTATTGCATTATCAACCTTAAGACAGTTAGGTTTAATAATAAGAATTTTATCTATAGGATATGCAAATTTAGCTTTTTTTCATTTATTAACACATGCTTTATTTAAGGCTTTATTGTTTATATGTGCTGGTTCAATTATTCATAATATAAAAAATACTCAGGATATTCGATTTATAGGAGGATTAATTAACATAATACCTTTAACATGCACTTGCTTCAATATTGCTAATTTAGCTTTATGTGGAATACCTTTTTTGGCAGGATTTTATTCAAAGGACTTAATTTTAGAAATGGTTTCTATAAGAACATTAAATATTTTAGTATATTTATTATTTTTTTTGTCTACGGGTTTAACTGTATGTTATTCAATACGTTTAACTTATTATTCTTTAACTGGTATTTTTAATTTTAATGGTTTGTATTCTATTAGAGATTGTTATTGAATTATATTAAAGGGTATATTAGGTTTATTGTTTCTTGCAATTTCAGGTGGTAGAATGCTCAGTTGATTAATTTTACCTAGTCCTGAAATAATTTGTTTACCTCCTTTACTAAAATTTATGACTTTGATTGTTAGAATTATTGGTGGTTTATTAGGGTATGAGTTATTTCAATTTAAAATTAGTTGAGAAATGAAACCTTTAATAAATTATAATTCAACTAATTTTTTAGGAAATATATGGTTTATACCAACTATTTCTACTTCATACATAACTTACGGTTCTTTAAAATTGGGTTATGGAGTTATTAAAAATGTAGACCAAGGATGAAATGAATATTTTGGGGCACAATCAATTTTTATATTTTTAAAAAATTTTTCTATAATTAGAACAATTCTTCAATTTAGTAATTTTAAGATTTATTTAGTTATATTTGTATCTTGAATCGGGTTGTTATTTTTATTAATATTATTTTATTTAAATAGCTTAATAAAGAGCGTGACACTGAAGATGTTAAGGTAGTATTTTTACTTTTAAATATTTATGAAAAATGAAATTTTATTTTTACAATGAAAATGTAATGTTTTATTTAAACTACATAAATAGAAATATTAATGGATTTTAACCACTAAAGAAGAAAGTTAGCAGCTTTTTCTTGAACTTCATATTTCTTTAATTGGAATAAATATTCAATGATATCATTAACAGTGATAAGCCTCTATTTTGGCTTCAATTAAAAGTTTGGGTAAATAAATACCAAAGATTAGGTCGAAACTAATTGTGATAATCACTTCAAACTCAAGGTAAATTGATTAATTCAATACCTTTTGAGTGCAATTCAAATGTTATACTTAACTATTACCCTAATTAGTTCATTGAAGGGCACCTTGGTTTCATTCATGATAAAGCCCAATTAATAAAATTAATAAAAAGAATATAGATGTTAAAAGTCAAATAGTTAAGTTTGAATATTTCATAATAATAATTACAGGTAATAATAAAGCAATTTCTACATCAAAAATTAAAAAAATAATGGCGATGAGAAAGAAATGTAAAGAGAATGGGATTCGTGCAGAACATTTAGGATCAAATCCACATTCAAAAGGTGAATTTTTTTCTCGGTCGTAGAAAGATTTTTTTGATAAGATAGAAGCTAATAATATTATAATAATTCTAATTGCAATAATAATAATTCTAATTATTAAAATTCTTAAAATTATTTATACTAAAATAATTTAGTCCTTTTGATTGGAAGTCAAATATACTTATATACTATATAAATTTATCCCCCCCATCAGTAGATTGAAATGTAGAGGAATAATCATACTACATCTACAAAATGTCAATATCATGCAGCTGCTTCAAACCCGAAGTGATGGTTAGCTGAGAAGTGGAAGTTAATATGCCGAATTAAACAAACTAATAAAAAAGTTGTTCCAATTAAAACATGAAGACCATGGAATCCAGTTGCTATAAAGAATGTTGATCCATAAACTGAATCAGCAATAGTAAAAGGTGCTTCAATATATTCATAAGCTTGTAAAATAGTAAAATAAATTCCTAATAAAACAGTAAAAAATAATCCTTGTGTAGTTTGTGTATAATTTCCGTTTATTAAACTGTGGTGAGCTCATGTAATTGTTACTCCAGAAGATAAAAGGATTACTGTATTTAATAGCGGAACTTCCAATGGGTTAAAGGGGATAATTCCCGCGGGAGGTCATGTTATCCCGAGCTCAACTGTAGGTGATAAACTTCTGTGGAAAAAAGCTCAAAAAAATCTTACGAAGAAAAATACTTCAGAAATAATAAATAAAATTATACCTCAACGTAATCCTGAAATTACATTAGATGTATGAAGACCTTGAAGCGTTCTTTCTCGAATTACATCTCGTCATCATTGGATTATAGTTAAAATTATAATTAGGTTTCCTAAAAAAAGTAATGATGAATCAAATTGATGGAATCATTTTACTATACCTGCTGTAGTGGTTAAAGCTGCTAGAGCTCCAGTTAGGGGTCATGGACTATAGTCTACTAGATGATAAGGGTGGTTTCTGTGTGTTGACATTTTAAACTACTTCTCTAGAGTATAGAGTACTTAGAACTGCAAATACATAAGATTGAATAATCGCGACAGCTGATTCAAGAGTTAATAGGGCAAATTGAGTAATTAAGAGTAGATTAATTATGATCATTCTTATTGAGGGTCCTGTTCTTCCAAGAAGAGTTAAAAGTAGGTGTCCTGCAATTATATTAGCTGCTAGTCGAACTGCTAGAGTTCCTGGTCGAATTAAATTTCTAATTGTTTCAATGCATACCATAAAAGGTATTAAAACAGGGGGGGTTCCTTGAGGGACTAAATGAGCAAATATATGTGTAGTATGATTGATTCACCCGTATAAAATGAATCTTAATCACAAAGGTAGAGCTAATGCTAAAGTTATAGCTAAGTGTCTAGTTCTTGTAAATACATATGGGAATAATCCTATAAAATTGTTAAATATAATAAATGAAAATAGAGATACAAAAATAAAAGTTCTTCCGTAAGAAGTTGGGGAACCAATTAAAGTTTTAAATTCTAAATGTAAGGTGTTTAAAATTTTAAACCATAGAATATTAAATCGTGATGGGATTAATCAATACATTCTAGGTACTAGTATTAATCCTAAGATTGTTCTTAGCCAGTTTAAAGATAATCTTATAATATTTGTTGATGGATCAAATATGGAAAATAAGTTTGTTATCATTTTCAGTTTATTGATTTGGATGGAATTCTTGAAGATTCAGTTTTTTGTGGTGGGTAAAAAAAAATATAATAGTTTATAATTGAGAACATGATAAGCAGTAAAATGAAATAGATAAATAATATTCATCATCTGAGAGGACTTATTTGTGGAATCAAAAAGTATTAGATTATTCTAACAATTTTAACATGACATATTAATGTTATTATTTAACTAACTTTTTCATTAAGAGTAATCGTTAATTTACTATAATATGGTTTAAGAGACCATTACTTACTTTCAGCCACCTAATGATGAGTTTATTTTAATTCAATTAATAAAATTTTTTATAGGGATACTTTCAATTACAATAGGTATAAAACTATGATTAGCCCCACAAATTTCAGAGCATTGCCCAAAAAATAATCCTGGCCGACTAATATAAAAATTAGTTTGGTTGAGACGCCCAGGTGTAGCATCAATTTTTACTCCTAACGCTGGTACTGTTCAAGAATGAAGAACATCAGCGGCTGTAACTAACACGCGGATTTGTGAATTTATAGGAAGTATAGTACGATTATCAACATCTAATAAACGGAATCCATTAATTGGTAGATCATTTGTGGGAACTATATATGCATCAAATTCTACATCAATGAAATCTGAATATTCATATCTTCAGTACCATTGATGCCCAATTGCTTTTAGTGTGAGGGAAGGATTATCAATTTCATCCAAAAGGTATAGTAATCGTAATGATGGTAAGGCAATAAAAATCAGTGTTACTGCGGGTAGAATTGTTCAAATAATTTCGATAGTTTGGCCTTCAAGTAAAAATCGATTAATATACTTATTAAAAAATAATGTTGCTAGTAAATACCCTACTAAAATAGTAATTATGGTTAAAATAAGAAGGGTATGGTCATGAAAGAAAATTAATTGTTCTATTAAAGGGGAGGCTCTATTTTGTAAGGAAAAATTTGATCATGTTGCCATTTTCTAACAAAAGGAAATCCTTTATATATAATGCTTAAAATTATTGCACTATTCTGCCATATTAGAACTTAGTTAAGATAGGAAGTTCAGAGTAACTATGTTCAGCTGGTGGGTATTTTTGTAACCATTCAATTGAAGTTGGGAGCTGTGCGGAGAATAAGATTATACGCTTTGAGAATATACTTTCTCATATAATAAAAAAGAAAAATAATACACCAATAAACGAGATTAGTGATCCGATTGATGAAATAATATTTCAAGACGTGTAGGCATCAGGATAATCAGAGTACCGGCGAGGTATTCCTCTGAGACCTAAAAAATGTTGTGGGAAAAAGGTTAAATTTACCCCAATAAATATAACTGTAAATTGAATTTTTAATCATAAATTATTTATTGTTAATCCTGTAAATAATGGGTATCAGTGGACAAATCCCCCCATAATTGCGAATACGGCTCCTATAGAAAGAACATAGTGAAAGTGTGCAACAACATAATAAGTATCATGAAGAATGATATCAATTGATGAATTAGCCAAAATTACTCCCGTTAATCCTCCTACTGTGAATAGAAATACAAATCCTAAAGCTCACAGGAGAGCGGGGGAATAAGTGAATTGAGAACCATGAAGAGTAGCCAATCATCTAAATACCTTAATACCAGTTGGGACAGCAATAATTATTGTGGCAGATGTAAAGTAGGCTCGTGTATCAACATCTATACCAACAGTAAATATATGGTGGGCTCAAACTACGAATCCTAATAATCCAATAGCTAGTATAGCGTAAATTATTCCTAATGCTCCAAATGTTTCCTTTTTACCACTCTCTTGAGCAATAATATGACTAATTATTCCAAATCCTGGTAAAATTAAAATATAAACTTCTGGATGTCCAAAAAATCAGAATAAATGTTGGTATAAGATTGGATCACCACCGCCAGCTGGGTCAAAAAATGAAGTATTTAAGTTTCGATCTGTTAAAAGCATTGTGATTGCTCCTGCTAAAACAGGTAAAGATAAAAGTAATAAAATAGCTGTAATTACAACAGATCAAACAAATAAAGGCATACGATCTAAAGTTATGTATGAAAGACGTATATTAATAACGGTAGTAATAAAATTTACTGCTCCTAAAATTGATGAAACACCTGCTAAATGTAAACTAAAAATTGCAAGGTCAACAGATGCACCTGCGTGGGCAATTCCTGCAGAAAGGGGTGGGTAAACAGTTCAACCTGTTCCAGCTCCACTTTCGACAATTGACGATGCAAGGAGGAGAGTTAGAGACGGCGGTAATAATCAAAATCTTATATTATTTATTCGAGGGAAAGCTATATCGGGAGCTGCAAGTATTAAAGGTACAAGTCAATTTCCAAATCCTCCAATTACAATTGGTATTACCATGAAAAAAATTATAATAAAAGCATGAGCTGTGACAATAACATTATAAATTTGGTCATCACCAATTAATGAACCAGGTTGACCTAGTTCTGCTCGAATTAGTAAACTTAGTCTTGTTCCTACAAGACCGGCTCAGATTCCGAATAGGAAATATAGGGTTCCAATGTCTTTGTGATTAGTTGAGAATAATCATTTTTGCGTAAGGGTAAAATGGCTGATAATAGGCGGTAAACTGTAAATTTATTTATGGGAATTAATTCTCTTTTACCAATTTAAGGCTTAAAGATTTATCTATATTGATAGCTTTGAAGGCTATTAGTTTAATTAACTTAAAGCCTTAAAGGTTCTATATTCAATAATGATTTTAAATTGCAAATTTAAAGGTGAATTTTACTTCTAGAACTTATTGGATTATAAATATTATTGTGATAACAATCAAACCAAATAGAGAAAAAAAGTTAAGAAGTACACTCAAATTTATAATATTTATTGATCAAATTTTGTTTCATAAAATTTGGGATGAATAGATTATTATGGCAGAGTAAGTTAATCGAATGTAAAAAAAAAGTGTAATTAATGTTAAAATTACTATAATTGTTACTATAGCTATATTTGATGAACTTAGATTTTGGATAATAATTCATTTAGGTAAAAATCCTGTAAAAGGGGGGAGTCCCCCCAATGATAAAAAATTACAAAATAATGAGAATTTTAAAATTGGATTATTAGATAAGCTTGAAAAAATTTGTCTAAAATAAAAAATATTTAATTGGTAAAAAATTAGGATGATGGATAGTGATAAAATTGCATAAAATATGAAATATATAAATCAATAATTCAGTGAAATAAATATACTTCTTAATATTCATCCTAAATGGTTGATAGATGAATAAGCTATAAGACTACGAAGATTAGTTTGGTTGAAACCACCGATTGATCCAATAAAAATGGATAAAATAACAATAAAAAAAATGAATTCATTAAATAAACAGTAGGAGATTAATACTATTGGAGCAATTTTTTGTCATGTTATTAAAATAAATCTTATGGTTCAATTTAATCCTTCTATAACTTCGGGGAATCAAGAGTGAAATGGAGCAGCTCCTATTTTTATAAGAAGGGCAGAATTTAAAATTATATTAAGATAATTATTATATTCAAATGAGAAATTCTGGTAAAATGATATAATTAATACAATGAATAGTAAAGTTGTTGAAGCTAAGGCTTGAACAATAAAATATTTTAAAGAAGATTCTGTGGATGTCAATCTTTTAAGATTAGTTAATAAAGGAATAAAAGCTAATAAATTGATTTCTAGACCTATTCAAGCTCCTAATCAAGAATTAGAAGAAACAGCAATAATACTTCCTATAATTACAATTATTAAAAATATAAATTTAGTCAAATTATTAAGAATTAAAAAGAAAAGGGGTGGACCTTTATAAGTGGGGTATGAACCCAATAGCTTATTTAGCTTACCTTTTTCTTTTTGGGTACATTTTAGTATAAGATGTATATGGACTTTTGATGTCCAAGGAAATAGTTTAATTCTATTAAATGTAGTTCATTTTTAATGCAAAAATTTAGTTAGTCTGTTGGATTACAACAGAGGAGCAATGGGGGGCTAATAAAGACACAATTTGTGTATAATTTATCCTATCAAGATAATCCTTTTGTCAGGCACTTTAT